GCCAGTGTAGCTTAACGTAAAGCACAACACTGAAGATGTTAAGATGAACCCTACAATGTTCCACAGGCACAAAAGCTTGGTCCTGACTTTACTATCAGCTTTAGCAACACTTACACATGCAAGTATCCGCACCCCAGTGAAAATGCCCCCACCTTCTTCTAGAAGGTAAGGAGCCGGTATCAGGCACGCACAGCAGCCCATGACACCTTGCCCAGCCACACCCCCAAGGGATCTCAGCAGTGATAAACATTAAGCAATAAGTGCAAACTTGACTTAGTTAGAGCTAATAAGGGCCGGTTAAACTCGTGCCAGCTACCGCGGTTATACGAGAGGCCCAAGTTGATAGTCCTCGGCGTAAAGAGTGGTTAGAGAATCTATTAAACTAAGGCTAAACCCTTCCAAAGCCGTCATACGCATCCGGAAGCATGAAACCCACCCACGAAAGTAGCCTTATTTACCTTGACCCCACGAAAGCTGTGGAACAAACTGGGATTAGAGACCCCACTATGCACAGCAGTAAACTTTGGTAGGAAACTTACAATCCTATCCGCCTGGGAACTACGAGCATAAGCTTAAAACCCAAAGGACTTGGCGGTGCTTTAGACCCCCCTAGAGGAGCCTGTTCTAGAACCGATGACCCCCGTTCGACCTCACCTTTTCTTGTTCATCCAGCCTATATACCGCCGTCGTCAGCTTACCCTGTGAAGGAAGCATAGTAAGCAAAACTGGTAAAACCCAAAACGCCAGGTCGAGGTGTAGCAAATGAAAAGGAAAGAAATGGGCTACATTTCCTTACTAAGGAAACACGAATTGTGAAATGAAACAACACATGAAGGAGGATTTAGCAGTAAGCAGAAAACAGAGAGTTCTGCTGAACCCGGCCCTGAAGCGCGTACACACCGCCCGTCACTCTCCCCAAACCTAAAAAATATGTATTCTTAAAACCCTTAAAGGACAAAGGGGAGGCAAGTCGTAACATGGTAAGTGTACCGGAAGGTGCACTTGGAAAAACCAGAGCGTAGCTAAGATAGAAAAGCATCTCCCTTACACCGAGAAGTCACCTGTGCAAATCAGGTCGCACTGAAACCCAACAACTAGCCTCCTCCTCTAACATAAACTAAATTTATTCCTCCTCCCCACCAACCCCTCCAATTAAACCATTTTTCCTCCCAAGTAAAGGCGATAAAAAAGGACAAATGAGAGCTACAGAAATTGTACCGCAAGGGAAAGCTGAAAAAGAAATGAAAAAACTAATAAAGTAACATAAAGCAGAGACTAATCCTCGTACCTTTTGCATCATGATTTAGCAAGTCATACCAAGCAAAAAGAATTTTAGTTTGACCCCCCGAAACTAGACGAGCTACTCCAGGGCGGCCTAACAATTAGGGCTAACCCGTCTCTGTAGCAAAAGAGTGGGAAGACCTTCGAGTAGAGGTGATAAACCTACCGAGCCTAGTTATAGCTGGTTGCCTGTGAATTAAATATGAGTTTAGCCTTTATTTATCTCCTACCCCCGATGATATATCTAAAGCCTCGGACCCGAGATTATCAAAGAGTTATTCAAAGGGGGTACAGCCCCTTTGAACAAAGATACAACTTTTCAGAGTGGATAACAATCAAATTATATTTAGGTACGTGTTTAGGTGGGCCTAAAAGCAGCCACCCATAGAAAGCGTTAAAGCTCCAACACAACCATTAAACCTCTGATCCCGATAATAAATTTAAATCCCTCAACACTACCAGGCCATTCTATTAGATATAGAAGAGATTATGCTAAAATGAGTAATAAGAGAACACACTTCTCTCCACGCACACGTATAAACCGGATCGGATTCCCCACCGGTAATTAACGGCCCCAAACCAAGAGGGAATTAAGAACAAAACAGAAAACAAGAAAACCACTTAATAAACCCCCGTTAACCCTACACCGGAGTGCCCCCCTGGAAAGACTAAAAGGAGAAAAAGGAACTCGGCAAAAAATATAAAGCCCCGCCTGTTTACCAAAAACATCGCCTCTTGACCCTCCCCATATAAGAGGTCCCGCCTGCCCTGTGAATAAAATTTTAACGGCCGCGGTATCTTGACCGTGCAAAGGTAGCGTAATCACTTGTCTTTTAAATGAAGACCTGTATGAATGGCAAAACGAGGGCTTAACTGTCTCCTTCCCCTAGTCAATGAAATTGATCTCCCCGTGCAGAAGCGGGGATAAATACATAAGACGAGAAGACCCTATGGAGCTTTAGACACAACAACAGACCACATAAAATCCCCTAGTTAAAAGGAGAGACCATACCGATTCCTGTTATAATGTCTTTGGTTGGGGCGACCCCGGAGAAATAAAAAACCCCCGAGCGGAATGAAAAAATCTCTTCTTCATAACCAAGAGCCGCAGCTCAAAAAATCAGAATCTCTGACCAAAAGATCCGATTAAATCGATCAACGGACCGAGTTACCCTAGGGATAACAGCGCAATCCCCTTTAAGAGTCCTTATCGACAAGGGGGTTTACGACCTCGATGTTGGATCAGGACATCCTAATGGTGCAGCCGCTTTTAAGGGTTCGTTTGTTCAACGATTAAAGTCCTACGTGATCTGAGTTCAGACCGGAGTAATCCAGGTCAGTTTCTATCTATGAAGTGTTTTCCTCTAGTACGAAAGGATCGAGGAAAAAGGGCCCATGCTTTAAGCAAGCCCTTCCCCCACCTAATGCTAACAACTTAATTGGGTAAAAGACACACCCCCAAACTGAAGATAACAGCTGTTTAGGTGGCAGAGTCCGGCCAATGCAGAAGGCCTAAGCCCTTCTCACAGGGGTTCAATTCCCCTCCTAAACTATATGACCTCTGTCCTGTACACCATTGCAAACCCACTTATTCTCATTATCTTTATTTTAGTAGCCGTGGCCCTCCTAACACTTCTGGAACGAAAAGTTCTAGGGTACATTCAGCACCGCAAAGGCCCAAATGTAGTTGGACCTTATGGCCTCCTTCAACCATTCGCTGATGGTCTAAAACTTTTAACAAAAGAGCCCGTACGACCATCTACAGCCTCACCATTTTTATTTCTCTTTACCCCTATCTTAGCTTTTACCCTAGCACTAACCCTATGAGCACCCCTCCCAATTCCATTACCCATAGCCGATCTAAACCTAGGAATTCTATTTATTCTTGCCCTCTCAAGTCTTACCGTATATTCCATTTTAGGCTCTGGATGAGCATCAAATTCAAAATACGCCCTAATTGGAGCCTTACGAGCTGTGGCCCAAACTATCTCATATGAAGTAAGCTTAGGCCTTATTTTACTTAGCACTATTCTTTTTGCAGGAGGTTTTACCCTACAAACATTCAACACCGCACAAGAACACACATGACTTATTTTACCTGCACTCCCTCTTGCCGCCATGTGGTATGTGTCCACCCTGGCCGAAACAAACCGAGCCCCCTTCGACCTCACAGAAGGTGAATCCGAACTAGTCTCAGGTTTTAACGTAGAGTACGCAGGAGGCCCATTCGCCCTTTTCTTCCTAGCCGAATATGCCAACATCATTCTAATAAACACCTTATCTGTAACACTCTTTGTAGGAACATCATTTAACCACACTCTGCCCGAACTCACCTCACTTAGCCTAATAACCAAAGCCGCCCTACTCACAACACTATTCCTTTGAATCCGAGCCTCTTACCCCCGATTTCGATATGACCAGCTCATACATTTAACCTGAAAAAATTTTTTGCCCTTTACTATTGCCCTTGTTATTTGACATCTATCCCTCCCCATAGCTCTCTGCGGGCTACCCCCACAGCTATAAATTTAGGATTCGTGCCTGAAGTAAAGGATTACTTTGATAGAGTAAATTATGAGGGTTCAAACCCCTCCGGCTCCTTAGAAAGAAGGGATTTGAACCCAACCTGAAGAGATCAAAACTCTTAGTGCTTCCACTACACCACTTCCTAGTAAAGTCAGCTAAAAAAGCTTTCGGGTCCATACCCCGAACACGATGGTTAAAATCCATCCTTTATTAATGTCACCCCTCACACAATCAATTTTCGTAATCAGTCTTGGTCTGGGAACAACAATAACTTTATCAAGCACCCACTGACTACTCGCCTGAATAGGCATTGAAATTAACACATTAGCCATCATTCCCCTAATGACTCAAAATTCACACCCCCGAGCAGTTGAAGCAGCCACCAAATATTTTTTTGCACAAGCAGGAGCCTCAGCCTTACTTTTATTTGCTGCTTTCTTGAACTCATGTTTAACTGGATCATGAAATATTACTCTAATAAACCATCCAGCTGCCTCAACACTTTGCATCCTTGCTCTCGCAATAAAAATTGGCATTGCCCCCCTCCATTCCTGAGTACCTGAAGTAATGCAAGCACTAGATCTACGCACCGCATTAATCCTTTCTACCTGACAAAAACTTGCTCCCCTTTATCTAATATACCAAATTCCCCTAGACAACTCTGATCTTATTCTCTTCTTAGGAATTTTTTCCATTGCTGTAGGAGGACTTGGGGGCCTCAATCAAGTCCAAATTCTAAAAATCATAGCATATTCTTCAATCGCCCATTTAGGGTGGATAATTATTATTCTGTCTATTTCACCTCACCTCACCCTACTCGCCCTCTATACATATCTACTAATTTCCTCCTCATTATTCTTTTCCCTAATAATAATACGCGCCAAACACATCAGCTCTTTATCTATCTCCTGGGCTAAAATCCCAGCCCTCACAATAACACTTCCCCTCATACTCCTATCAATAGGAGGCTTACCCCCTCTCACAGGATTCGCACCAAAATGACTGATCACCATGGAATTAATGAAATCCGGTCTAGCCCTAATAGCTCTTTTTGCCATCCTTTTATCTCTCCTAAGCCTTTACTTTTACCTCCGGATTTTTTACACAACAACACTCACCACACCCCCTAACAACTCCCCTGGATCCCTCCCCTGACGATTTTTTCCCCAACACATTACACTGCTCCCAACCCTAGCCATTACTGCAACAATCACTCTTCTCCCCCTAACCCCAGCAATCCTAACCTTTATAACCTAATAACAGCTCTACCTAATTAGGGACTTAGGCTAACAATTTAGACCAAGGGCCTTCAAAGCCCTAAGTGGGGGTGAGAAGCCCCCAGTCCCTGAATAAGACTTACGGGACACTAACCCACATCTTCTGCTTGCAAAACAGACACTTTAATTAAGCTAAAGCCTTTCTAGACAGGAAGGCCTCGATCCTACAAACTCTTAGTTAACAGCTAAGCGCTCAAACCAGAGAGCATCTGTCTAACTTTCCCCCGCCTAAGCAGAGCAAAATAGGCGGGGAAAGCCCCAGCGGAGATTAAGCCGCGTCTTCAGATTTGCAATCTGATGTGTAACACCTTAGGACTCTGGTAAAAGGAGGACTTGAACCTCCGTTCATGGGTCTACAATCCACCGCTTAAACACTCAGCCATTTTACCTGTGGTAGTAACACGTTGATTCTTCTCAACCAACCATAAAGACATCGGCACCCTCTATCTCGTATTTGGTGCCTGAGCTGGCATGGTAGGAACAGCTCTAAGCCTTCTGATCCGGGCTGAACTAAGTCAGCCAGGATCACTCCTAGGTGACGACCAAATTTATAATGTGATCGTTACAGCTCATGCCTTTGTAATAATCTTTTTCATGGTTATACCAATCATGATCGGAGGGTTCGGTAACTGACTAGTACCACTAATAATTGGCGCACCAGACATAGCCTTCCCCCGAATAAACAACATAAGTTTTTGACTCCTACCCCCCTCATTTCTCCTTCTTTTAGCATCTTCTGGAGTTGAGGCAGGTGCCGGAACAGGGTGAACTGTTTATCCTCCCCTCGCAGGTAATCTAGCACACGCAGGCCCTTCTGTAGACTTAACCATTTTTTCACTTCATTTAGCTGGTATTTCTTCCATCCTAGGGGCAATTAACTTTATTACCACTATCATTAATATAAAACCCCCAGCAGCATCCCAATATCAAACACCCCTATTTGTATGAGCAGTACTAATTACTGCCGTACTTTTACTGCTTTCCCTACCTGTTCTTGCCGCAGGAATCACCATGCTTCTAACAGATCGCAATCTAAACACCACCTTCTTCGACCCAGCAGGTGGGGGTGATCCAATTCTTTACCAACACTTATTCTGATTCTTTGGCCACCCAGAAGTATATATTCTTATTTTACCCGGCTTCGGGATAATCTCACACATTGTAGCTTACTACTCTGGTAAAAAAGAACCCTTCGGCTACATGGGTATAGTCTGAGCTATAATGGCCATCGGACTTCTAGGCTTTATTGTATGAGCCCACCACATGTTCACAGTCGGAATAGATGTAGACACTCGTGCCTACTTCACATCAGCCACAATAATTATCGCTATCCCCACTGGAGTCAAAGTATTTAGCTGACTAGCCACTCTCCATGGCGGAGCCCTTAAATGAGAAGCCCCCCTTCTATGGGCACTAGGCTTCATTTTCCTCTTTACAGTGGGAGGCCTTACAGGAATTGTTTTAGCAAATTCATCATTAGATATTGTTCTTCACGATACCTACTATGTAGTAGCTCACTTCCACTATGTCCTTTCAATGGGTGCAGTATTTGCTATTATTGCAGGGTTCGTTCACTGATTTCCACTATTTTCAGGTTACACACTTCACAGCACTTGAACAAAAATCCATTTTGGTATCATATTCATCGGAGTAAATCTCACCTTCTTTCCCCAACATTTTCTTGGACTAGCAGGAATACCTCGCCGATACTCTGACTACCCAGATGCTTATACACTATGAAATTCAATTTCTTCAATTGGCTCTCTTATCTCCCTCGTAGCAGTAGTTATGTTTCTATTTATTATTTGAGAAGCCTTTACAGCAAAACGTGAAGTCCTCTCAGTCCACCTAACTGCAACCAACGTTGAATGACTTCATGGCTCCCCACCCCCCTACCACACATTTGAAGAGCCTGCCTTCGTACAAACTCACCACCTTAATAAATAATTACCGAGAAAGGAAGGAATTGAACCCCCATGAACCGGTTTCAAGCCAGCCACATAACCATTCTGTCACTTTCTTATAAGACACTAGTAAAGTGCCATTACATTGCCTTGTCAAGGCAAAATCGTGGGTTAAAAACCCACGTGTCTTATTATAATGGCACATCCCTCCCAATTAGGTTTTCAAGATGCAGCTTCGCCTGTTATGGAAGAACTCCTTCACTTTCATGATCATTCCCTCATAATTGTTTTCCTCATCAGTACTCTTGTTCTTTACATCATTACAGCCATAGTGGTTACAAAACTAACAGACAAGCTAATTTTAGACTCCCAAGAAATTGAAATTATTTGAACCCTCCTCCCCGCAATAGTCCTGATCCTTATTGCCCTCCCATCCCTGCGCATTCTTTACTTAATAGACGAAATCAGCGACCCTCACCTAACAATTAAAGCAGTGGGCCACCAGTGATACTGAAGCTATGAGTACACGGACTACGAAGACCTGGGCTTTGACTCTTATATAATTCCAACACAAGACCTAACTCCCGGCCAATTTCGATTATTAGAGGCCGACCACCGCATAGTAATTCCCGTAGAATCCCCCATCCGTGTCCTGATCTCTGCTGATGATGTCCTTCACTCCTGAGCAGTCCCAAGCCTTGGAATTAAAATAGACGCTGTTCCTGGGCGATTAAACCAAACAGCCTTTATTACTTCACGCCCCGGGGTATTTTATGGCCAATGCTCAGAAATTTGCGGAGCAAACCACAGCTTTATGCCCATTGTAGTTGAAGCAGTCCCCCTCGAACACTTTGAAAGCTGATCCTCAATAATACTTGAAGATGCTTCGCTAGGAAGCTAAACAGGGTCTAGCATTAGCCTTTTAAGCTAAAAATGGTGCCTCCCAACCACCCCCAGCGACATGCCACAATTAAACCCCTCCCCCTGATTTTTTTACCTTCTACTTTCTTGAGTGGCTTTCTCCCTGATTGTTATTCCGAAAGTACTAACACACACCTTCCCAGAAAGCCTTACTCCCCAAACTAAACAAAAACCACAGACAGAACTCTGAAACTGACCATGATCCTAAGCCTATTCGACCAATTCCAAAGCCCAACCACCATTTGAATTCCACTAATAGTTATTGCCCTAAGCCTCCCTTGACTTCTTTTTCCACACCAAACGGCCCGCTGAACAAACAACCGTCTCATATCCCTCCAGGGCTGATTTATAAGCAATTTCACACAACAAATTTTTATACCCATCAACACTACTGGACACAAATGAGCCCTACTTCTAACATCCTTAATAATTTTTCTCATTACATTAAATACAGCAGGACTGCTCCCATACACTTTTACTCCTACAACACAACTATCCATGAATATAGGCTTTGCTGTCCCAATCTGACTAGCCACTGTCATTCTTGGCATAAAAACTCAACCCACCCACGCCCTAGCCCATCTACTTCCTGAAGGAACACCCACACCACTCATCCCCATCCTAATTATTATCGAGACAATTAGTCTTTTCATTCGTCCCCTTGCCCTCGGAGTTCGACTCACTGCTAACCTCACCGCAGGTCACCTTCTAATTCAACTAATCTCAACAGCTGCTATAGCCCTTCTGTTTATTTCCCCTGTAACAGCAATCTTTACAATCATTCTTCTCTTTCTCTTAACCCTTTTGGAAATTGCAGTTGCCATAATCCAAGCATATGTCTTTGCCCTCCTCTTAAGTCTGTATTTACAAGAAAATGTTTAATGGCCCATCAAGCACATGCATATCACATAGTAGACCCAAGCCCCTGACCCCTTACAGGCGCAGTAGCCGCCCTTCTCATAACATCCGGCCTAGCGATCTGAATACACTTTCATTCCACGACTCTTATATCTCTTGGCCTTATCCTCCTTCTCCTAACAATATACCAATGATGACGAGACATTATCCGAGAAGGAACATTTCAGGGACATCACACACCCCCTGTCCAAAAAGGCCTACGATACGGTATAATTTTATTTATTACTTCTGAAGTATTCTTCTTCTTAGGTTTCTTCTGAGCTTTTTATCACTCAAGCTTAGCCCCCACTCCAGAGCTAGGCGGCTGCTGACCCCCAACAGGCATCACTACACTTAATCCTTTCGAAGTCCCCCTCCTTAATACAGCAGTACTCCTAGCATCCGGAGTCACAGTAACTTGAGCCCACCATAGCATTATAGAAGGCCAACGAAAACAAGCCATTCAATCACTTACTCTCACCATCCTTTTAGGCTTCTACTTTACAGCCCTCCAAGCAATAGAATACTACGAAGCCCCCTTTACAATTGCAGATGGGGTCTATGGCTCAACCTTTTTCGTCGCAACCGGTTTCCACGGCCTACATGTAATTATTGGCTCAACCTTTCTAGCCGTATGCCTGCTACGACAGGCCCTCCACCACTTCACATCAAACCATCACTTCGGCTTTGAAGCCGCTGCCTGATATTGACACTTCGTTGATGTTGTATGACTTTTCCTTTACATCTCCATCTACTGATGAGGTTCCTAATCTTTCTAGTATAAAATAGTATAAGTGACTTCCAATCACACGGCCTTGGTTAAAATCCAAGGAAAGATAATGAATTTAATAACAACAACATTCACTGTTTCCTTACTACTATCCCTCTTCTTAGCAATTATTGCTTTCTGACTTCCTCTAATGGTCCCAGACCACGAAAAACTCTCACCTTATGAATGCGGCTTTGACCCCCTAGGGTCAGCACGACTACCCTTTTCAATTCGCTTCTTCCTAGTAGCAATTCTGTTTCTTCTCTTTGACCTAGAAATTGCTCTCCTGCTACCCCTTCCTTGAGGAGACCAGCTTACTGATCCTCACTTAACCTTTATTTGAGCAACACTGTTACTCACCCTTCTCGTTCTTGGCCTAATCTATGAATGAATTCAAGGAGGCCTAGAATGGGCAGAATAGGCCCTTAGTTTAAAAAAAACATTTGATTTCGGCTCAAAAACTTATGGTTCAAATCCATAATTGCCTTATGTCACCCTCTCACTTTGTACTATCATCAGCTTTTATATTAGGCCTAGCAGGCCTCGCCTTCTACCGAACCTACATTCTCTCTGCCCTTCTATGCCTAGAAGGACTAATACTTTCACTGTTTATTGGCCTATCTCTTTGACCCCTTCAATTTGACGCAATAAGTTCCACATCCCTACCAATAATCATACTGGCCTTCTCTGCCTGCGAAGCAGGCGTAGGTCTAGCGCTACTAGTAGCTACTACCCGAACCCACGGCACCAGCCGACTTAAAAACCTAAGCCTCCTTCAATGCTAAAAATTCTCCTCCCATCAATTCTACTACTCCCCTCCACATGACTTATCCCAAAGAAAAGCCTTTGGACCACAACCCTTCTCTACAGCTTAATAATTGCAACCGTTAGCTTAATTTGATTAGCCAGTCCTGCTGAAACCGGATGGTCATTCCTAAATTTTCTTATAGCCTCAGACCCTATTTCCACCCCCCTCCTAGTTCTTTCCTGCTGACTACTACCCCTCATAATTCTTGCCAGTCAAAATCATCTTATGCTAGAGCCAACCAATCGCCAACGAGCCTTTATTTCCCTACTAATATCCCTCCAAATCTTTTTGATCCTTGCCTTCAGCGCCACTGAACTAATTATATTTTATATTATATTTGAAGCTACCCTCATTCCTACCCTCATTATTATTACCCGCTGAGGAAATCAAATAGAACGCCTAAATGCAGGAACCTACTTCCTATTTTATACCCTCGCAGGCTCCCTCCCCCTTCTAACCGCTCTCCTATTTTTACAAAATTCAACAGGCACCCTCTCCTTCTTAACCCTACCCTATTTATCTCCTATTTACCTAACCCCCTGAGCCCACAAAATATGATGAATAGCCTGTCTCCTAGCTTTCCTGGTTAAAATACCCCTTTACGGTGTTCACCTTTGACTTCCTAAAGCGCACGTTGAAGCCCCCATTGCAGGGTCTATAGTCCTGGCAGCAGTCCTTCTAAAACTTGGAGGGTACGGAATAATACGTGTTCTAGTTATTCTAGATCCACTTACTAAAGAACTAAGCTATCCCTTTATTGCCTTAGCACTTTGAGGTGTAATTATAACTGGCTCAATCTGTTTACGACAAACAGACCTAAAAGCCCTCATTGCTTATTCTTCAGTAAGCCACATAGGCCTCGTAGCAGCAGGTATCCTAATTCAAACCCCCTGAGCCTTTACAGGCTCTTTAATTCTCATAATTGCTCATGGCCTAACATCTTCAGCCCTTTTCTGCCTTGCTAATACCAATTATGAACGACTACACAGTCGCACAATAATACTAGCCCGAGGGTTACAAACGCTTCTACCCCTAACAACTATTTGATGATTTTCCATGACCCTTGCTAACCTAGCTCTCCCCCCACTCCCGAACCTCATGGGAGAACTAATAATTATTTCATCTTTGTTTAATTGATCCACATGGACATTAATTATGACAGGATTAGGCACACTAATCACCGCAGCTTACTCCCTTTTCATATTCCTCTCCACCCAACGAGGGCCCCTCCCAAACCACTTAATTTCCCTAGACCCCTCCCACTCCCGAGAACATCTACTCCTTATCCTCCACATTTTACCCCTCCTATTACTGGTTCTTAAACCAGAATTACTCTGAGGCTGAAACGCCTGTAGATATAGTTTAATTAAAACATTAGATTGTGATTCTAAAGAAAGGGGTTAATATCCCCTTATCCACCCTTATCTACCACTAAAACACAAATGAACACAAACATTAGGCTGTAGTTCTAAAATAAGGACTTGATACTCCTTGTTCATGGAGAGAGGCTCGACAGCAACGACGACTGCTAATCTATCGCCACCCTGGTTAAACCCCAGGGCTCACTCGACCAAAAGCTCCTAAAGGATAACAGCTCATCCATTGGTCTTAGGAACCAAAAACTCTTGGTGCAACTCCAAGTAGCAGCTATGACCTCAACTGCCCTATTCTTTTCCTCCTGCATAATACTAACTCTTTTCGTCCTCCTTTACCCAGTACTAACCACCTTTACTCCTAATCCTCTTCCCACTCACTGAGCCTTAACAAAAACCAAAACCGCCATTAAACTAGCCTTCTTCATCAGCCTTTTTTCCCTTTTCCTGTTTTTAGATCAAGGTGCAGAAACCATCATTACTACCTGATCCTGACTTAACACACTAACTTTTGACATTAACATTAGTTTCAAATTTGACATCTACTCTTGTATTTTTACCCCCATTGCCCTTTACGTTACCTGATCTATTTTAGAGTTCGCATCCTGATACATACACTCTGACCCCAAAATAAATCAATTCTTTAAATACCTTCTAGTTTTTTTAATCGCAATAATTATTCTCGTTACAGCAAACAATATATTTCAACTATTTATTGGCTGGGAAGGAGTAGGTATTATATCTTTCCTTTTGATTGGTTGATGATATGGACGAGCAGACGCAAACACAGCAGCCCTTCAAGCCGTTTTATACAACCGCATTGGAGACATTGGCCTCATCTTAATAATAGCATGAACAGCTACTCATTTAAACACATGAAATTTACAACAATTATTTATCCTTTCCAACAACCAAGACCTTACCCTCCCCCTTCTAGGACTAATCCTCGCCGCTACAGGAAAATCCGCCCAATTCGGCCTTCACCCCTGACTTCCTTCCGCCATAGAAGGTCCCACCCCAGTCTCCGCCCTATTGCATTCAAGCACTATAGTTGTAGCCGGAATCTTTTTACTCATCCGACTAAATCCAATGCTAGAAAACAATGATACTGCCCTAACCATTTGCCTATGCCTAGGAGCCCTAACTACCCTATTTACTGCAATCTGTGCTCTCAGCCAAAATGACATTAAAAAAATTGTAGCTTTCTCTACCTCAAGTCAACTTGGTCTAATAATAGTTACCATCGGACTGAATCAACCACAACTAGCCTTCCTCCATATCTGCACACACGCCTTTTTTAAAGCTATACTCTTTCTATGCTCAGGCTCTATTATTCATAGCCTAGACAACGAACAAGACATCCGCAAAATAGGAGGAATGCACCACCTAGCCCCTCTTACCTCTTCTTGCCTAACTATTGGAAGCCTCGCATTAACAGGTACCCCCTTCCTGGCTGGATTTTTCTCAAAAGACGCTATTATTGAAGCACTAAATACATCCTACCTAAACGCCTGAGCCCTCGTCCTCACACTCATTGCCACCTCTTTCACAGCAATTTACAGCCTCCGAATTATTTTTTTCGTCTCAATAGGACATCCCCGCTTTAACCCCCTCTCCCCAATTAACGAAAACAACCCCGCTGTTATAAATCCCATCAAGCGCCTAGCCTGAGGAAGTATTATTGCAGGGCTTCTAATCATTTCAAATATTTTGCCACTAAACACACCTGTCATGACTATACCCTCTTACCTAAAAATTGCAGCCCTAGTCGTATCAATCTCGGGTCTATTTATAGCATTAGAACTCGCCTCCCTTACATCAAAACAATTTAAACAGACCCCCAAACCTACTCCCCATCACTTCTCCAATATACTAGGATTTTTCCCTCACATTCTGCACCGCCTCATCCCCCAAGCTAACCTGGCCCTTGGTCAAACTATTGCAACTCAAATCGTTGATCAAACTTGACTAGAAAAATCAGGACCAAAAGCTGCTTTCTCCCTCATTCTTCGTCCCGTCACAACTACAAGCAACATTCAACAAGGTACAATCAAAACCTACCTATCCTTATTTTTCTTTACCTCTCTACTTACCCTCACCCTCCTCCTATTTAAATAGCCCGAAGAGCCCCTCGACTTAGCCCACGAGTTAATTCTAAAACAACAAACAAAGTAACCAACAATACTCACCCTCCCCCAATTAATAATCACCCACCATGTGAATACATCAATGAAACCCCTCCCACATCCCCTCGGAATAAGGACAACTCCACCACACTATTGTATCCAACTCAGTCCTCCTCATACCAGTTTTTACCCAATAATCCTCACGCAACACCTAAACCCCCTAAGTAACCAAGTACTAACCGAAAAGTCGGTCAACTTCCCCATCCCTCAGGGTAAAGTTCAGCTGCCATTGCAGCTGAATAAGCAAAAACAACTAACATTCCCCCTAAATAAATTAAAAATAAAACTAACGATAAAAAACACCCTCCATTACCCACCAAAACCCCACACCCCACACCCGCCACTACAACTAGTCCCAAAGCTGCAAAATAAGGAGATGGATTTGATGCAACCCCAACCAGCCCCAAAACCAATCCAAATAACAAAACATACATCAAATAAGACATTATTCTTACTAAGACTCTAACTTAGACCAATGACTTGAAAAACCACCGTTGTATTCAACTATAAGAACCCTAATGGCCAGCCTACGAAAATCACATCCCCTACTAAAAATTGCAAACAATGCATTAGTAGATCTTCCCGCTCCTATCAATATCTCCGCCTGATGAAACTTTGGCTCCCTTCTAGGTCTTTGCCTCATTGCCCAAATCCTTACAGGCCTGTTTTTAGCAATGCACTACACCTCTGATATCTCTACAGCATTTTCATCCGTAGCCCATATCTGCCGAGATGTCAACTACGGCTGACTTATTCGAAACATACATGCCAACGGAGCCTCCTTCTTTTTTATCTGCATCTATCTTCACATCGGACGGGGTTTATACTACGGCTCGTATCTCTATAAAGAGACATGAAACGTAGGAGTAGTACTGCTATTGCTTGTTATAATAACCGCCTTTGTCGGATACGTTCTTCCATGAGGACAGATATCCTTCTGAGGAGCTACCGTAATTACCAACCTGCTTTCCGCTGTACCTTACATAGGCGACACCCTCGTTCAATGAATCTGAGGTGGGTTCTCAGTAGACAACGCCACCCTAACCCGCTTCTTTGCCTTCCACTTCCTCCTACCCTTCATTGTTGCAGCGGCAACTTTAGTCCACCTCATTTTTTTACATGAAACTGGTTCCAATAACCCCACTGGCCTAAACTCTGATGCAGACAAAATCTCCTTCCACCCCTACTTCTCCTATAAAGATATTTTGGGTTTTACCTTTCTACTTACTGCACTAATTGCCCTAGCCCTATTTTCCCCTAACCTGCTTGGAGACCCAGAGAACTTCACCCCCGCTAACCCACTTGTTACCCCTCCACACATTAAGCCCGAATGATATTTTCTCTTCGCTTACGCTATCCTTCGTTCTATTCCTAATAAACTAGGAGGTGTACTTGCCCTCCTCGCCTCCATCCTAGTCTTGATAGTCGTTCCCCTACTCCACACCTCTAAACAACGAAGCCTTACCTTCCGACCTTTCACCCAAGTACTCTTTTGACTGTTAATTGCAGACGTAGCAATTCTTACATGAATCGGAGGCATACCTGTTGAACATCCATTCATTATCATTGGTCAAGTAGCCTCATTCCTCTACTTCTCCCTATTTCTAGTCCTCGCCCCCACTGCCGCATGAATAGAAAATAAAATTCTCGGATGATAAGCATTAGTAGCTCAGCCCCCAGAGCATCGGTCTTGTAAACCGGAAGTCGAGGGTTAAAATCCCCCCTACTGCTCAAAGAAGGAGGAATTTAACCTCCACCCCTAGCTCCCAAAGCTAGAATTCTAATTCAAACTATTCTTTGCGCCGGACTCTGCCCCATGTACATATGCACAAATGCACAAGTACATATATGTATTATCCCCATTCATCTATTTTAACCATTTTAAATAATGTATCCCTACATTAATGAAAAATTCAAAATTATAGGAAATTTCATACATAAATACACCAAATAAAAATTAAGGTAGACAAAAACCATTAAGTTTAAGTCTTTCCGAAATTGAAAAGTACAAGACGATATTGAATTGCCCTATCACAACTCTCATCAGTCAAGATATACCAGGACCCAACACCTCTGCAAGTCAGAGTAATATGCAGTAAGAGACCACCATCAGTTGATTTCTTAATGTACACGTTTATTGATGGTCAAGGACAAAAATCGTGGGGGTAGCACATAGTGAACTATTCCTGGCATTTGGTTCCTATTTCAGGGCCATTTATTGAATACATTCCCCTATCATTCCTTGACGCTTGCATAAGTTAATGGTGAAGTACATACTCCTCGTTACCCACCATGCCGAGCGTTCACTCCAAGGTGCTACTGGTTCCTTTTTTCTATTTCCTTTCACTTGACATTTCAGAGTGCATACAGATATGTTAAATTAAGGTTGAACATTTTCTTGCCCGCATGGAAAATGTATGAATGTAATTAAACTTTTATTTATGAATTGCATAACTGATATCAAGAGCATAAAGAATTATTTTTCCTCCTGAGTTTTCTGTTAAACACACCTCTCGGTTTTTGCGGGTTAAACCCCCCCTCCCCCCTTAAACTGGTAAAATTCCATTGTGTCTGCAAACCCCCCGGAAACAGAGCAAATCTTACTAGTTTTTCCCTTTAAAAAAATTTGTTAATTTTAATTTTTTTATGCTTACAATATTTTAAATGTAGCTTGTATGACATATGTCTGAAAAAATACTACAATGTTCTACAAGCACAAAAGCTTGGTCCTGACTTTACTATTAACACTTAAAGAAAGATGACTTCCAATGGCTCTCCTAACTTGTAACTTAAATTTTTTTATGCCCATAGTATTATAGTACTGTAATT